CGGTAAGAAGGGGTTTCGTTCTAGTGCCCGGAAATAATATTCCAAAGCCTTTGTATGCTCTCCATTGCTTGTGTGTATAAGGCCTATGTTATAGAGTATATAACTTCGATCATAGGGATCAATTTCTAGTCGCGTAGCTTCATAATAATTCTGCAAAGCTTCCGCATAATTTCCTTCGGATTGAGCCAACATCCGTTACGGTCGTTCATTCTATTCAAAAAATCTCCGTTCCAAAACCGTACATGAGGTTTTCATCTCATACGGCTCCTCCCTTCTGTACATAGTACTAAGCGAAATAATCTATAGAATAAAAATAGAATTAGTCCCATCTCATTATGGACCGAAAGGGGCTGGTATTTTTCCAAGAAATCTCTAGCCAACCTTCCCGCAAGAGGTTTTTCTTAACACCAATGAATTCTATTAATGCTAGAGGAAAACGATAGCTCCAAGAATTTCTTTGTTCTCAACGCCTCCTATTTAGAGGAATTAGCCACTTCAACGATCTTTGATGGTTATAGGGGTATCCAAAGTACAAACCTGATGGTTGTTTGTTATCCCAACCATTCTTCCCAGCCCTGATACCGATCAGGAAAGGGCTAATTTCTAACAAAGTTTTTCTCTTGTTGATTCCTATTTCTAGGTGTAGTGCTTTTCTCCCCTATGCTGCCTATTGGTACTAGTAGAGTAGGATTGGCCTGTAATACAGAACCTATCCTGTAGGTGTAACCTTTCGCTCAATACTCAAATCTACAATTGAAGCATCTGAGGCCGCATCAATCGAGGATACACGACAGAAGGAATTGTTAGTTCACCTCACCTTCTCCAAGCGTGGGTTTCCTTTACTAATTTTGTTCTCTCTATGCGAACCCCCTCTCTTTCTCGTAAGACTGAGGTGTAGGTAGGGCTAAAAAAAAAAAAAAAGAGTCAAATCGCACCATCTCTATAATAAGTAAATGCCCTTTTTTCCCCTGAGGTTGTCGGAATTATTCGCAATAAAATATTGGCTACAATTGAGGAGGTCTTATCAATGAAATTTCCATTTATACGGGATCTAGGCATAATTCCCAACCCATTCTATATAGAATTGTTTTCATTCCTTCACAAAATACCATAAAAACAAACACATTCGATTCTTATAAATCGATCGATCCATATATATGCTATAAATGGATAAGAGAGGTATGGATTTTCCGCTCAGCTCAAATTGTGTCCTTTTCCTTCTGTTTGGACAAGAAGAGATATGAAATATTTGACTAAGATTGGATTTCATTCCACTTTTCTATTTCTCAACAATAACTTCTCTCATCAGCTATTTCGCGTTTTCAAAGTCATTAATTGTCTCATACCCTTTTTTAGATTCCGATTGTATGGCGTAGCGTACCTTATGCAAACAGAATTTTAGGGTTCCTTTATTTTATTATGGAATAAGAAGAATTCTTCCATTCTCTTTTTCTTTGGTTTGGGGAAAACCCAAACTAAAACTTTTCGAGGGAGCGGAATTCCTAGTAAAAAAATCCTGGATCCTTCCACTTAGATGAAAAGGAATTTTTCCAATAGAACCAAGGAACCCCCGAGCGGTTGTGGTTGTACCTGTACTGCAGGAATAGGAAAACTCGCTATTCACTCAGTTTATTTTCCATAATAAGATTATGTAGGAGAGATGGCCGAGCGGTTCAAGGCGTAGCATTGGAACTGCTATGTAGACTTTTGTTTACCGAGGGTTCGAATCCCTCTCTTTCCGTTTCTCTTAATTCATCAACGTTAACGATCACAATGTATCAAATCAAATAACAGTTTATTCCAGCAATAATACCTTTATTTAATAGAAATTCTCTATAGTAAATTACTGTGGTATGTAAAATACACATAGAGGAAAGAACAAAAAAAAAAGGATCCTAGGGTTAATCCATTTCTGCTAGTTGAATGGAAAATACCAATTAAGGGCCTTAGGTCGATTTAGTTCGGGGAAAGGGGAAGAGGAAGAAAATTCTATGAACCTTTCCTTTTTTCATTAAGTTCAAGTCTTACGAGAGTAATATTCTACAACTAACAACTCATTTATTTTGAGACCGACCCACTTCCTATCTAGGATTTTTTTAACTAGTCCTTTATATTGCAATGTGTCAATCGTCAAATGCTTTGGCAATTTCCCCGGGTCGGATGAAGCAATAGAATTTTGAACCAGACATTTTGATCTTTGGTTATCCTTCGTAGTAATAATATCTCGGGGTTTGCAACGAAAACTTGGTATATCGACTATACGACGATTAACTAAAATATGTCTATGGTTAACTAATTGCCGGGCCTCAGGAATGGTTGAAGCCATACCCAATCGAAAAAGGATATTATCCAAACGCATTTCAAGTAATTGTAGTAAAACCTGACCTGTTGACCTTTTTGCTTTTCCAGCGATATGTACATATCTAAGTAATTGTCGTTCTGTCAGACCATAATGAAAACGCAATTTCTGTTTTTCTTGAAGACGAATACGATATTGCTCTTTTTTCCCAGAATGGAATTTCTTTTTCAGATTACTTCCGGATTTAGGTGTTTTTCTAGTGAGTCCTGGTAAAGCTCCCAGACGGCGTATTTTTTTAAAACGAGGTCCTCGATAACGGGACATGAAGACTCCTTTTTGATTTTATTGAAATTTCATTTTACACAATGAATTTCATTGTATTTACATTAAAGAATACAGCGAAATTAAAACTGAATTAAACTAAAGGATAAACAGAGTAAAATCTACTAAAGTACCACAAAAAATGGAATTTCATCAACATCTGGATTTTTTGTATATATATTATTTATTTTATTGTTTTGTATCTAGCAAAATTGTAAGGTAGAACCACAGAATAGATCCTGGATTCTCCATTTAATTCGGAGAAAAAGAGAGATTCTTGTTCATGGAACATCGATATAGAAAAAAGCCGACTATCGGATTTGAACCGATGACCCTCGCATTACAAATGCGATGCTCTAACCTCTGAGCTAAGTGGGCTTACATAACAGAAATAGTGTAACAAATAGAAATATGTATAGTATAGGAAATCTGTAAAATGTCAGATCTTAATTATTAATCTTAGCTATTAACTAGTTCGAAATTTGAAGTTCTACTTAGAAAAAAATACTAGAACTTCATAAAAATCAAGTTAGCTTGATATGCTTAACTAGAGGATATCCTTAAATAGGATTATAGAATTTATTGAACTTTCTTTTTTTTTCTCTAATTCGCAAATTGATTTTTCTAATAGAATAAAATCTATTCCAATTTCTATATTGAATTTGATTTCAGATATTTTCAATTTGATATGGCTCGGACAAGTAATCTAATACATAGAAAAGAATAATATATATGAAAGATATAATAAAGAGAAAATGCGAATTTCTTGGCATTTTCATTCGATCATTATAGACATTTTTTGAGATATTTTGTTTTTTTTTGTTATTTCTTAATAATTTAATGATTAATATTTCACTAAGGAGAACATAGAATCATAGCAAATTAAATTGCTAATTCTGATTAGAAAAAAAAATGAATATCAAGCGTTAGAGTATGATTTTGAATACTCTAAAAAAGAAGGGTGGGGGAGAGAAAAACTTTGGGATATATTGATTCGGATTGAATTGCAAATACATCAACGATAGAATCAATTCAATTCTGAATTGCAACAAGCAGGGTCTCTCAAATAGAGACGAACTGCTAGACTACGTCGAGTAATGAATTCAACGATTCCAAAAAAAAAACTAAGAGATGGATGAAATTACACAAGGAATCTAGGTCTCAATCAAAGAAAAGGAAAATGGGGATATGGCGAAATCGGTAGACGCTACGGACTTGATTGTATTGAGCCTTGGTATGGAAACCTGCTAAGTGGTAACTTCCAAATTCAGAGAAACCCTGGAATTAAAAAAGGGCAATCCTGAGCCAAATCCGTGTTTTGAGAAAACAAGTGGTTCTCGAACTAGAATCCAAAGGAAAAGGATAGGTGCAGAGACTCAATGGAAGCTGTTCTAACGAATCGAGTTGATTACGTTGTGTTGGTAGTGGAACTCCCTCTAAATTAGAGAAAGTAAGGGGTTTATACATCTAATACACACATATGGATACTGACATAGCAAACGATTAATCACAGAACCCATATCATAATATAGGTTCTTTATTCTTTTTTAGAATGAAATTAGGAATGATTATGAAATAGAAAATTCAGAATTTTTTTAGAATTATTGTGAATCCATTCCAATCGAATATTGAGTAATCAAATCCTTCAATTCATAGTTTTCGAGATCTTTTAAAAAGTGGATTAATCGGACGAGGATAAAGAGAGAGTCCCATTCTACATGTCAATACTGACAACAATGAAATTTCTAGTAAAAGGAAAATCCGTCGACTTTATAAGTCGTGAGGGTTCAAGTCCCTCTATCCCCAAACCCTCTTTTATTCCCTAACTCTAACTATACTATAGTATTTATCCTCTTTTTTTCTTTTTATCAATCGGTTTAAGATTCATTAACTTTCTCATTCTACTCTTTCACAAAGGAGTGCGAAGAGAACTCAATGGATCTTATGCTATTCATTGAATAGATTTCTTTTTTATTATAGTATAGGCAAGGAACTTCGATTATTAACTCTATTTTTAAGTATTATTAAGTAAGCCATGCACAATGCATAGGACTACCCCCCCCATTTCCAAATTTGGAATTTGGAATACTTTATTGATTTTTTAGTCCCTTTAATTGACATAGATACAAATACTCTACTAGGATGATGCACAAGAAAAGGTCAGGATAGCTCAGTTGGTAGAGCAGAGGACTGAAAATCCTCGTGTCACCAGTTCAAATCTGGTTCCTGGCACAGAAAAAAAAAGGATCTACCGAATAGGTATTGATACAAATACCTCGAGATAGGTTGGAATACATATTCGTTAATAATATAGATAGAGTATGATTTATTCATCTAAGTAGATAAATCTCTAAATAGAGGCACTTCTTTTTCTTTTTAG